ATAGGTTGGGGTTTTGCTCTTCCGCCGAGAAAGGCCACGTCTTTCAACCCCCTCGGGTTCCCACCAGGTGGTATAGGAAGTGCAATGGGTGACAAAATCGAATCTCGGTCTCACCATGAGAAAAGAGCTCTCGTCACTTCCTGATGGGATGTCGAGGCAGGGGATAGCATACCAATTCGAAATCCTCTTAAATAGTATCCATCTATGAACCATACGTTCGAACAACTTCTTCTGATTCCCCTCTGTCATTATTCGTGTCGTCTTAATGAATAGCATGTGCCTCGCCTAGGAAGTGCTCATGCAATCCCATCTTTGCTCCTAATTTCTTTCTATCGATATCGACATCTAACAATGGAAAGGAAGTTCTTAATGCGGGTGAAAATCAATCTCATTCTCCGACGAAAAAAGAACTATCTAAGGTCTCGAAAACCATAATTTATGTGGAATTGAATAAAGGGTAAGGAGTAATATAGTATAAGAAAAAAATTATCGCACCCCCCTCAGGAACGTGCAAAGAGGCAACTATTCTTCATATCAATCTCTTCGTAACCGAAAGGTAGGTTTCATTGTTGTTAACTGCTCCCCACACCCCCACGGCTGTCAACCCTATAGAGCCTCCCCCCTAAAGGGTTGGAATGAGAATGAGAGGCCTTCTCCGTTCCTTTTTTCGCTATTCATAGACATTGCGTCTCATTCCCCTCTCCCTCGACTTTCATTAGGTTGCTGTTGCCCAGTTCTCTCCACGTGGGTAATATGAGACACAAAAAGCTCCTTTGTTTGCTCTCTCGCTTTCAATGAAAAAAGAACTATTAGATCTCTCTTGGGCAATTCTATTCTCCCTTGCCCCGAATGAATTAGAATCCTATCTACTGCTCCTATGTTTTTCTCTCGCTCCACTATCAAAAATGTGTTTTTGAAACCAAAATCCCGGAAATCCGTTTTCTAAAAAAAGGGTCATTTGCTCATGCATCATTTCAGCAGCAAGGACGGAGCATTTTTCTTCGATAAGATTCAACCGTCACTATATAGGGCGGACCGGGAGGATTCGAAATTCGTTAGGAGAGGAAAAAAATGTACTCGACCTGGGTTTAGTCATTGGAAAGATTTCCAACTCTCTCTTCTGCCCGTTGGTCTCCTCCCAAAAAGAGTTCACTATTTGAATTCGCTCTGACCAAAAGGGAGTCGTTTTGGCTCTCCCTCAGACTAGAATGGATTTCTGATTTGCCCCTAAAGGGGTTAGTAGGATGATGTTCCCGCATCAGAGACAGATGGTCAACAAAGTTACCTTTCCCTATCTTGTTCGAAGCGAGTGATCATTCGAGTGGGTCCGGTCGAGCAAGGAGAAAGATCGTTCCGTCTGGTATCCGCTCTCCCCAACTCACGCTTGGTTTGCCCCGCAGCATTCCTACTTTTCATCGACGTTTGATTGCGATGAGAACGGAACGATTAGTAAAGTTATACCTTTCTTTCTTTAGCATTTAAAAATGCATAATGATAGCTAAAAAGCAAAAGTATAACTATACTACTATCACCGCGCCTCCTACTAACGTCCCAGTCCAACTCTATGAAGAGTATAGCAAGGTTGTAGTGGAGCTTGCTGAAAGGTACGTACCGTGGGTCTTTTAAATTCCAATGAAATTGGAATTAAAATGGTTACCAACGTGGACAGCCAGTTCTGTAAGAACTAAAGGAAATCGATATTTAGAAGGAATTAAAGTCGATTCTCCTTTCCTACGGGCAATTTGGGATTTATATTCCTTATCCCTTTGGGGCTGTTCCATGTTGTTTAACTCAAAGACCTACTCAAAATCCTCACAACGAAGGGTATGGCCTTTTGTCAAAGAGAACCTTGAGTGGTCATATCGGTATATTATACCGGTAGTGTCATTCTTCTGTTCTACTCTGACCATCTTTCCTCAGAAAGGTGGTTCAGGTTATGATTCAGAGAATTTTGCCTGGGAATTGTATCAATCAGTCCCGTGCACTAATTATCTGTATTGTAAAGCCGCCGATGACTTTCAATACTTACTTGTTCATTCGTATCGAACTTGTAAACGTATTCTCAGTAATCGTGTGGCTCCGGCCTCAGAAGATGACCAAATGACTTACTTTGCACCTGGTAGGTTAGCGTTTAAGATGGAAGGAGCTGGAAAGGTTAGGGTATTTGCTATACCCAACGCTTTTAAACAAGCCTTACTTAGACCTGCCCATGATTGGTGTATGTCTGTATTGAAAACAATCAATACCTATGGTACATACAATCAACTGGCCCCGCTTTCGCGGCTATCTAAGTTAGACGAGTTGTATTCGTTTGATTTGTCATCTGCTACGGATCGCTATCCTTTAGCGATCCAAGCGATTACAATCAACGCTCTATTCGACTCAGTTGTAGCGTTTGCTTGGGTCGTCTGTGGATTAGGTTGTAACGCCTTTTCCTGTCAGACCTCCCGAAGTCACCGTCCAGAAGACTTTGGTTTGGTCCGTTTTGAAACGGGTCAGCCTCTAGGTCTTCTTTCATCTTGGCCTTTATTTTCACTATGCCATCACTTTTTAGTGTGGTATTGTGAAAATAAGGTGTACCCTGGTCGAATATTCAAGCGTTATGCTCTCCTAGGCGATGATATCGTTATAGGAGATGCCAGAGTCGCTGAGGTTTATCAGGATATTATGAACCAGTTAGGAGTAAAGATTTCGGTAAAGAAATCTTTGATTTCCAAACGTGGAGCTTTAGAATTCGCGAAGAAATTCCGAATTCATGATACAGATCTGTCCCCGATAAGCGTTAAAATGCTTCGGACGACACAACATGCTGTATCCTGGATGCCCGTTTGTAAATCGGTGGGAGTGAAATCCTTGCGGGTTTCACTACGATTGAGAGGGGCCGGTTATCGACGATATTCGTCACAACCGACATCCTTTCATCCTCATTACAACCGACATTGGTTCAGACATGTTCTTGTATGTTTCAGCCCTTCTGGTATCGCTCCGTACCCTTTTGAGTTCTGGCTAGGATTCCCAGAGGGTTTCCTTCCCAGTCCTTCTCAAATGGGTATGGTCCGAGAGATGTTACTTGAATCATGCGCACCGGATTGGCGGCATGCCGAAAGAATTGCTGCCGATATCGACGCGTTAGACGACGATACCGGACTGCTGATAGAAAGAAAGCTGATGGTGTCGTGGGCCTACTCGATGATCAAGTACCTCGATTGGTACCAGCGAGCAAGGTTTGATTATTCGGTGCCAATATCAAGTTTATTAGATCCACCCGCGTACGTATTCAAACCACAGTCAAAAGACCCATTATTAAAATTCCATAAATATGGTCGACTGTTTAAATGTTATGATTTGATACGTACTCGGAGGGCGCCACTCGAAATTGAGTTGACGCACCGGAATCTAGGCATTGATATTGTCCAATGTGTCTTTCTGAGAAGGATGGACAGTTGGTATCGTCCATCACAGTCTTGAAGATGGTAGTCTGCGTGGCAACATGCGGCCTATAGTCATATAAGACTTTAAGCGCACCTGAGCGTCTTTCCTCTCAGTCATAAATAAACCTAGTAACCCAGGGTGGGTCCTAGGGGGACTTCGACTGAGAGTATAATGCACGACCATAGTCTTACCAACTATGGAAGTGCAGAGGTCCCTAAAACCAATGGATCGTGACAAGTCGTTACTACTAGCCCTCTTTCATTACTGTATTCTTTTTATATCCTTCTCCCTTGTTCTCAGTGACTCATCAAATTCCCCCGAATTCATTCCCCTTCCGGGGGAGAAGGAGAGTGCTCAACAGCAGCCCCCGGTTCAATCGATAGGCCGAAAGCGGTTTTAGACAAAAATGGATAAGAAATTGTTTTTCTGTGCCACAACCGAGGTAGGTTTGGGGATGTTTACCCGTTGCTGAAAAGTACCCCGCGCAGTAGTATATTATTACGTTCGTGCTGAGTTCTTCTTGTCATCTCTTTCTCTTTCTCCCTCGCCATTATCTCCTTCCAGGGACCAATGATTGGATGCTTCATAGCCGATGAATCCCTCCCCACTAGTCCACCTCTGACACTTTCGAAAATCTTTGTTAATGCCTCCCCCGAGAATCAACCAGTTCCCATATCGAGGAAGTTGCTCGTGTCGGCTGGCCCAGTCGAGACAGACATTACAGAAGATGTGTAGGTATCAACCCGGCCCTTCTTTGACTAATCATGAAAGCCAGATCGGGATGAGAACTCACTCCTGGATACCAGAGATTGAATTACCGAGGTGAGTAAGTACGGGTAGTTCGACCTGGAAGAATCTCTTTTATTGGAAAGAGGGGTTTACCACTCGACGACTCAGTTGAGGAGAAAGCGACACGGATACCTAATCGGCGGATGATCCATCAATCGTCTTCTTTCTTCGGCATCAACCTGTTCGCTTTCAATGGCTGGCAACAGCTAATTGACATCTACTCCAAAGGCTGGGCTCTCCTGCTGGCAACTAATCGAATAGTAGTCTGATGTTCTGCCCGGTTCCCCAAATCCCGATAGCCGCTTGAAACCGAGAAATCTATGCGGGTGTCAAGTCCAACTAGTAGATGCTTGTTCGGGAAGTCACTCCTTATTAACAGCGGTGATGCAACCACTGATCTTTCTCGCCCACCTTCCCACCGAACAAGAAAATCGTCTTATGCCTCTCCGCCACCTTCAGTCCAATCCACTACTTGTGATGCCCAATTACTACTCCTTTCTCCAACCCTACAGCTTTTGAAGGAGTGATGAGCGGATTTCAAGCCTTTGAACCCGCTCGAGGGAATAGAACAGAACTGCTCTGGAAGGACTACTATATTCTCCGCTAATGAGGAATCAATATCTTCCGAGGGGAGCTTTAGCCACTCAACCGATAAAGAGAGGATCATCTTTTAGTCTTTCAAGGGCGATCATTCGACGGTTGGGCTTTCGAGATGAGTGACTCCAATCAACGGAAATAAGCTTGAAACTTCCGGGCAACTACTACGACTCGTATCACCGACTACTACTCTCATTTTAGGCAGAAGCGGAGGATTGAGAGGCGGAGGGATCAGTCTACTATTGTTCGGCTGGTCGGGTGGGAATAGGCATCGGTGTCGAAGGGGAATCGGAAGGAGAATCAAAGACTTGCTTGTTCGGCTGGGCGAGGGGGAAAGGTAGGCGGGTTGAAGGAGGAAAGAGAGGTCGGAATTTGATACTGGTTCAAATGCAACTACGGGATAAAAGCTGGGTTTTCACTATTGATTCCTCTGCCTTTGCTACCGGTGGATCAACTGAATCAGCTACTTTCACCCCTGCTTCTGCTGGATCAACTGGGTCAACAAGTGGTAGTACCTCTGCTATTGCCCCTCCTACTACCAATGTGGGCGGATCAACTGAAATTGGTTCCACTTGATCAATAGCTAGAACTAGTTCAGATGCTTGCATAGGATGGTCCCTTCATTGATTTTTCAATTGGCATGGATAGGGGTCGGAACAGCTATCTATAGTGCTGCGTATACAGGTTTTTCTCACTTCTCCCCCCCCCCCAATTCGGTTAGTGGTACGAGCCATTCGTCCGGAATCTGTTATCTCCATCACTCCGAATCCCACCGACAGCGATTCATCAATTCCATTTATTGATAGTATTTACTCTGCGTGCTATGGTTCAATCCCGTACACTTGCTTTATGGGCGTTTCCCGTACATGCACATGCAATGGACTTCTTTCGTACACGTGAAAAGGCCTTCTCCAACATGGCTGTGTCTTTAGATTCTAAGCGGATCTCGGGCTATAGATGGGCTTGAGTTCGGGGAGTCGCTTACGCGTTATTATGTGCGTCTGGCACGTCACGCTCTTTATGGTCCGTGAGAAATGGTTACCATTTTTTCATTAATAATGGAGGTGGATAGGCGCTTTTGAGTTTCCGGTATGATGTATGGGAGGGAGCCCCGTTTACTCCCATTGAACGATTGGCCGGTAAGGGCCTGAAGGCCCCTGTATGTCTATGGAACACCAATAGTCTTCTATGGCCCTGTGCATCTGGACCTACTATTGGTTCAACAGTTTCAAGGTCATCTGCTCGAACTGCTGCTTTCATTCTTGCCCCTGCGTGGTAAACTGGCTCTACAGCGGGTGAGACCTTTGCCCCAGTTCTTGGCTTTGTTGCTTCCGCGCCCTTTGCCTGAATGGTAAGGTCCAATCCTGACCAAGAACCTTACCCGTGCGGATCTTCCCGTGCGCTCGTCCTGCGACTTGAGAAGAAAGTCTGATCCGGCCACGTCCCCTATTTCACGTTTACGCCTAGGCCATTATTTGCCTCTAGCCTTACGCTAGCCTTTCCCCGTAGGAAGCCTTACCTAGTGGGTGTTTCCGTTGCGGCTGGATCGACTGAAACTGCCTTTACTACCGCCTCAGGTGGATCAACAACAATTGGCTCTTCGGCGGATCAGTAGGTTCCGAATCAACCCCGGCTACTTACTCTCGATCTTGATATAGGCAACAAACTACAATTGGATATGGCACTCAATCTGCACTTGATGGTACGGGATCCTTCCTATAAACCGGCACTTAGAATTGGCTCTCCGACTGGAGGATTTCGATCTCCATCTCGAACGGGTGGAACTTCATTTCTCCCGCCGGCCCTTGAACCGGATCTGCACCCATCCCTTATGAGCGAAACGCAGCTAATCTCTTATATAGAAAGATTACGCCGCTGCTGAGCGATCAACTGATTCAGGATCAACTGACGGCTACTCGATTTGGAACACCGGCTCGAATGGAATAAATGGCTGATGACTCTCTATCTCTAACTAGGTTGCAGCCTCCTTTCCGTTCGGGCAAGCCCCCTGCTTTATAAATCTCTGATAGGTTCACTAACGGGAAAACATCTAGGATCATTTACAGGGTTTGAATAAACAAGGTCAACTACTCGCTTTAGATCTGCTTCTTTAACGGGTTATTAAACAGGTGCTTGGGACGGGCTTTGTGCTTGATCGGGACGGAATGAGAGGTAACAAACGACCTTGACTTTACGCACCGGAAAGAAACTGTTCCCATTTCACTGTGGTGAGTGGTACATTTTTATTTGTACGTGCTTCAATCTTGACGCGCTTAGATCAGTCAAATTTGCTTATGGATCAACCGATGGATCAACTGCCTCCGTCCCTACTGCTGCCTCAGATGCCTTTGCCTCCGCTGGCACGGGATCTCAATGTACATCTACCCATGAATCCACGCCTGGATATGGATATGTTATTCGAATCGACTGGAATGCTGTCACTGTATCTACGCCTGGAGAATCTGTGACTTGGTCTCATTCGAAAAATGAATCTCAAGAAAAGAAAAAGGTAGCTTTGCTCCTTGATATGGATCCAAGCGAAGGAAAGCTGCGGGCTCAAATGGAGGGGGCTAGGTAAATTAAAAAAACTGTCTCTACTCCCGCTTCCGGTTCTAGAAATGAAAGGGATGCCGCGCGGGGCCTATACCTCTGTAGGTTCTCCGTTTTGGTCTGTCGCTGGGTGATATACCGAATCAAGCGCGCAGGTGCTTTTTTGGAAAAACTTATTATTCCCACCCAACCCTGACACTGGCCTTTGAACAAGTTCTTAAACATGCGGTCCTTGGGAGGAGCAGGGGCAGGTGGCTGCAGAGGACCGGGGTCAGACATCACTTGCTGGAAAAAGTTTCGGCATCTCACTGCCAGTCAAGAAAGAGAAGTTGGTCGGTCAGAGCCACGACCGGTGTCAGAAAATCTCTTTTTCATTGGAAACCAATGAGTTTGAATGAATTTTAGCTCGAGCGGGAGCGATATCATTCGGCAGAAAACCCAGTCTACTTGACCTATGGCAGTTTTGTTTCCGACTCGGCTTGTTCGGTTGATCATGCACTCCATGAACGTGAATGGAATTCCTATTTGAATGGGTGAACATGAATGGTTCAGGAGTAGGTATTATGTCGGTCTCTCCTTTTAATGCACATTCGGCTTATGGTTTTCAGCTGCTTTGTAATGCCTGCACTCAAGATACAGCTGAATCTGAGGCACAGTGGCTTGAATTGGACAAGCTATTTGTGTACGTCCCGGCTCCTTCCGGACGGGACACGTAAAGCTGCAGCGATATAAACACTTTAACGACTCGATTTGCCACCATTGAGCATTCTGAGGCGAGAGAAGAAGGATGCTGATTCCATGGGCCTCCGATGACATTCAACAAACTCATCTATCACTCGCTTGTCTACTCCTGCTCGCAAATGGAATAGATCTTGTCGCTAGCACGGATGGCTGTGCTAGGTTATTGCGGATGGGTCATTGCCGGCCTTCCGACAACGGTCAGAGGCTGATCCATGCGCCTACACAGGAACTTCAGACTATCCTCCTTCCTGGGCTCTCCCCTTGGTCTCGATTCATCATTCCTCATCCAAAAGTGCAACATTTTTAGTATTAGGGTTGAAGCGATGCCCATGACCATTGTTCGAGGTGAGCAGAATTCAAGGTGCATGTTCAATCACATCATTTGTCGGGCATTACTGCATCTATTGCTACGGATGATCGTCCGTCCCCCAAGAACAAGCATGTTGATGACTCGTGCGCTAGGTACAAGAAAAAGCATTTGTTTAGCACTTCGTATTATCCCCGGTCCAATGGTCGAGCTGAAGCTACAAAAACTCTGATTCCGATTCTCTTGCGGGCATTTTCTGGTTCTGCCTCGGAGGGTTCATGGCTACCCGTCGAGATTGAGATACAGGAACATGGGAAGAGGATGGATCAGTCGGTGACTCAGACTGAGAGGTCCGATTTCCCGTTCCTTCGATCGGTTACTCATGCTACAAACCCTTTGCTCAAATGAGGGCTGGTAGTTCGGGAGGTCAGACCCTTTCCCACCCAAGAGCTGTTCGAGGGTTCCATTTGTTGCTGTTGCCTCCACCGCGGATCAGAAGCGACGAAATTCCATACAGTCAATTCTTTATGGCAAGCTCGTACTCCTTTCTTCAAGCGCTCCCTCGTAGCTGCTAGAGCTGTTACTGATAAGCGCGAGCAGAACAAAACTAGTTCCATGATGAACCTTTTAGTCGCCCGTAGGAACCGAATGACTCAGGCTCGGCACACAACGAACTGTGAAAAAGCTCTTTCCCAACCCCGCAAGAGTAGGCCAAAAAGCCGTATCGCGCGAGGCGCTCACGTTGGCCTGGCTCTCGATATCGATCACGACCACGAGCATCTCACCCTCTACCACGACGATCACGAACACCAGAATCTTCAAAAGTATAGGACTGGATTGGGATTTTGATCTGTATGGTCAAAAGAATCAGTGGCTGCTGGACCAACTACTGAATCCACTTAACTTAACATTTATGGCTATGAGTCTATAGGGTCTACTGAGTCGACTGCTTCATTGACAGAAGAAACTTATGCCGGGTCTCCAATCCCTATCTCGATCACAATAAGCTTAGAATATCTGGATCCCCAAAACAAACACCAGGTTCTTCCTCTCACTTTAGATACCCATGCACTTAAATAACAGTAGGATTCGAACGACCAGCATGGATGTATTATTAGTTATATCCGGTTGGGTACATGTACCTTTCTCCATCAAAAAATTCGTTTATGTTGAGAGGTATATATTTGACTATAACAACCTTACCGCACTGACCCGTTCCTTCCAATAAAGATGTAAAATAGCTTGGTGAAGGTGGAGGCGAAATATGAAAATATGAATCATCTTTTTCAGATTTTTTAGCTCTAGCCGGCCCGAAGCTTAGCTTTTTCGATAGAATGAAGCCCCGGGGATGGATGTTTTGAGATAAGTCCTCGGGCTCAACAAATCATTCTTCTATCTATTGGGGTGGCAATAAGTTGTCGGAGTTTTCAGGGGTGGGAATAAAGAGTAATTCATTTTGGGTGGGAGGCCCAACCATTGATTAAAAAATTCTTTATTGATAAGGCTCACCCGGAAAACAAAATAATGGGAATTCCGCAGTGCGGTTGCATCGGTGTAACATCACAAGAATTAGATCGGCTCTAAGTTCCTCCGTTTCAGAGATCGGATCAGGCTTGTTAGTTTACTAATAGAGAAGTGGATGAATCATAGTTGGATTGGACCGAATCAAATAATCGCTGTATCCGTACCAAGGGGGGTTGGGGGGATTCCCCATCCGCTTCACCATATCCATTCTTGGTAGTCCTGCTCGAAAATCTGATTTTTATTATTTACGAGACAATAGATTGACTTGTGAGGGGGAGCCCCTGTTTACTTAGGGGTGTAAACGCGCCTCCAATTCCCGGTAACCCATTACTCAAGCCGGGGCTACCCTCAGGGATAAGAATCTGAATCTAGGCGAGGGCTAGGATGAATGCCTTTGACTCCTATACCAATATCTTATCCCTAGACGCCCTATGTGAAAAGGTCTCTGCCTGGGCAAGAGACGGAACGGATAGGCGGCCAAATAGATCAACATTGGGATAATGAGGGTTACTATATGATGATCGAATCACGATCGTGGGCCGGTTCTAATTCCATATGCAGATTGGAATCGAAATCACCGCAGAATCAAACCCATTCTAATTCCGGATCCAATCCCATCTCCTGAGCTATACCTATTCCTTGTTACACATGTAGATTTGCCCGCTGCAGAGCGAGATGGAGACTCATCAGATTGAGATCGATACCCAGAGGTAGAGGTAGAGGCAGGAGAAGGGACAGCAAAGGGCGGGAGGAGCAGATGAAGAAGCCAAGCATGCGCTACTTTAAAGTTCGAAAGCCTCACCTAGATGGAGCAGCAGGAGTCAAAAACTTCTCTTCAGTTCCTGTTCCGGATCGAGTGGCATAGTCCCCCGTTTAGTCCTCCTATATACGAATACAGGGCGCCGTGCCAATTCGATTTTGATAACCTGCAGCGGGAGGGGCATTTCGAAAGTAGAGGCAACAGAGGCACCAGATCGATACAAAAACCCGGTAATCCAGTGGGCCTACCTATATCTCTTCTACCATAAGAGATAGCATCTTAGTCTGTTCCAGCTTACAAACGGCATTTCCTGCCAATGTTTATGTTACCCGATCAACGGGCATCTTTCACTCAATCTCGATCCGGAGCGAGCCCAAAAAGACGAATCGTAGTACTAGGCGAGCTATCCGAATCGCCTTCGGAACTTGACGTAACAGGCATTGAACTTCTGAAAGATAGACAGAAGGAAATCTTTCACAACGTACATAGCGAGCGGAAAGACTCAAGCAACCACCTTAAAGGAAGAAGCAATGGAAGCCTACTTTAAAGGGCCGATATGAAAAGGTGATGAAAAAACACTTTCAAAAACTTCAACGATTTAAAGATTCAAAGTCCCTATGGTTTCGAAACTAAGGTTCTCACTTGAAGCACCGTCGAAGTGGAGTTCCCACTCCGGTTCTGGAGGTCTTTTTTCCGATTGTTGGGGTGTGCAGTGGGGTTATTGCGGTGCGGGCTTTGCATGTTCTAGCTTATCTATTGTCTTGTTGATCAACCAAGCTAGCTAGCTATAGTTCGTTCTACAGTTGCTATCGGTTGCTATAGTTAGTTCTCCTGTTGGCTTGATTGACTTGCAAGAGGAGTGGCGAATTACGTAGATAATCAAGGAAGGCCGAGAAGCTGGCTAACGCTAACGATAGGAAGAAGAACCAGCAAAGCACTATATAGATTGATAGATTGTCAGTCTGACTGACTATTTGACTCTCAATGAGAGATTGATAGAGATGGAAAGATTGCTAAGAGAGAGATAGCATTGTAATTAATTAAAGTAAGAAGCTAGCTAATCTGGTATAAGCTAGCATGCGCTAGATAGGCGCATGGCATGGCTGTTACTGTAGCCGATAGGCGCGCTTGCTTGCTATATGACTTGCAACCCATGCATGCCGGCTTCTCGTTACCATGCCCTGCTTATACCATGCTTCGACCCGGCTTCGCCTACGCGCTTAGCCTTAGTATAGTATAGCTGAGGCGCAAGGCTTCCCCTATATGGAATCCGTTCTTCGCCTACGCCTATCGGCGGCTGCTTTTCTTCGGCTTCGCCTACCTCCTCGATCATATCAACAGCTTGCTTGTGCCGCCTGCTCGCTCGCTTGGTCGCATCTATCTATCTGCTGCAGATGAGCACTCCCGATCACTCTCTGATCTACGTTCATCCCAGATGTGTTCGCACAGCCTAGATGGGAAAAAGGCCTTTTGAGAGTCTAGAAGCAGGGCGCTACTTTAGTTTACAAAGGTAACCGAAGGTTTACTTTGGAAACGCCGCCATGCCTCTTTTAGTTTATCCAAAGGCAACCAGCTTAGGTTGCCTTTGTTTGCTATACTAAAAGTCAGAATAGACTTTGCGCTAGCGATAGACTTAGCTAGCACCGCATCGGGCGGTGGGAAGGGCCGCTCGCGGGGGTTCGCCTTTTGATAATCAATCAATAAGTAGCGTAGGCTTCGATAGACTTGCAATAGCGATTCTTACCAGCAATCTTAGCGACCTCTATGCAGCAACTTCGTTGCCTTACGGCGCTACGAGAGATGCTCCGTTCGTTCCTCTACGCTCGCTTACGCTACGAGTCATTCACTGTTTACTGAGCAAGCAAAACCCATTGGTAAGCTTGCTATATGACTAGCTTACCCGTAAGCTAATCAAATCAATATGACTGGCTGGAATGTGGTATTGTAGCTATTGGTTGGTAAGCTTGCAATCAATATGACTATTGTTATTGCTATCTTACGAGCAGCTTGCTATACTCTATTAGTGCCTCTCATCTGGGTTGGGTCTATCATAAGCAACCGAGCTAGTAAGGTAAGTAGGTCTCTCTCTCTTTCTATTGACACAATGTCATATGCTCACTCGCTCCGAGTCAGTGTTGATCGCCCCAAAAATGGTTCTTCTCCCATCCGTCAGGTTTGTATGTACCCACGCTCCCGTTTCTTCTTTTCTTTTCTAGCACCTCCGGAACTATCCTTTCCGGCTGCCCCTTCCCCCCTGCCTTTGCTTTGCCCCTGGGTTTGTTTGTCAACCGCATGTTCAGACCGGGGCGGCAGAACAGATCTCCTTTGGAAAAATGGAATGAAATGCAAATTCATCGAAATTTGGTACTTGATTAAGTAGCCGCACACGTCATGGACATCCTGCTTCTATATGCCACAATGACGTATCAATTCCTATTGATAGTCAGGCGGGGTGAACATTCATTCCGCCACAAAGTCTGCTTTTGGTTTGGTTCAGCCCGTTCCATAAGGAGAAGGAGAAAAGGTTCCGCTCTAACGGAAAACTGGTCATTCAGCTCGTAGTATATACTTTACGTCACCACCTCCACTTCTTTCAGATTCTTCTTTGGTTTGGCCGCTAGCTTGAAGTCCACCCAAGAGAGTTCCCCGGCTTCTCGTGATGAGCGCAGCGCAGCAAAGGGTGTTTGCGCCAGAGGAGGCGTTGGAGAGTCGGTCGTTTGTTCTGACTCTATGGTCGGCCCGCCGAATCTCTTTCTTAGCGATTTGAAAGGGGAACGTCGTGATTCGCTCCTATTTCATCAAGTATCGCCGTAAAGCACTCGCTTCGCGCTATAGACTCGAACGAGTTCAGTCGTGTTGCGTCACGAGACTAAACTAAAGAGTAGAAGATCGACGAGCTGCCAGAATCAGCACTCTTTCTGATGTTGGAAGTCACTTTAGTACCATGGTATGCAGAAGTGATGACTATCTTAAGACAGCAAAGGAGAGTTCCTTTGAGTAAACGGAAGGAAAGAGTTAGTCAGAAAAGCACGACCTTATCAGAAGGTTAACGGAGTGAGTACTGTCTCGATGGGGAGCCGACATGGTACGTACTTAGGCGATCACCCTGAGGAAGTGAGTAAGGTGATCGATGAGGCCCATCCATCAAGGAATAGCTGGAGGACACGTTGGACCAGATGCAACTGCAAGGAAGATCTTGTTAGCTGGACTATACTAGGGGACACTTTGAACATACGTTCAAGAGGTTGTTAGAAGTGTTGATGCGGGGTAGAACTGTTGATTACATGCCGTTACAACCATGCCTCCAGGAATATTTTAGAGGTGGGGTCTTGACTTCGTTGGACCAATTTAACCTCCAAAAACAGTAAAACGATACATAGTAGTCAAACAGACTGAGTCAGTGGAGAGGGCATTGGTCGAAAACTCAGCAAGGAGTACAGCAAGATTCATCTATGAAGAAGTTCGAATTCGGTTGTCCGTTGGAGATTACAAGTGATCGTGGTACTCACTTTGTAGACGACCTCACTGCCTAACTACATTGTTTATGATCATGCACAAGAAGTCCAGTCCATCCACGTGCTAACGGTCAGGCAGAATCCACTAATAAGATTCTAGTGAGCTGCAGAAGTGCTAACAGAAAACTGGTCGACACAGGCAATAGTAGATTCAACCTTTATCGGCGATGGTCTGTCTCAAAACCGGGATATGCAAGCACGGGATTCCCTACTTCCGGATAGAGAGGAATTGAACCCATTCCATCCCCAACATTGATTTCTGTTCCGCCGACTTCACGGCTCATTTACTATCTATTTCAATTCCCGGCTTTAAGACAAGACGATGAGTCAGGGAAGGCTGGTATCGAATCCTATAAATAGGGAGTCTCGTATCGGATTTCGGATTCACGGTTTCAATCGGTCTACTCGCTGCTAGGGAGGAAATCATCGTTCAGTCAGTGGGCCAGCAGATCGAATCTCGAATCATCTTATTCCCCAAAGGCACCCGATCCAAGCATGGATGGATAGTCTATTTTATCTCTTACTGCTGGGCTAGCGGATAGAAGAAGTTCTGAGGCGGGAGAGGCAGTAGAGCTAGATGGATCGATACCAGATTTGGATTGAGGTCCCCGAAATGTATTCCTCCGAATCAATGAAGGGATTGACTGGATTGGAAAGGAATGAATGAAGAGTCAGTCGAATCTATAAAAAACCCTAACCCCTCATTCTCGATGAACAGTGGATAGAACAGCGGAGCGGATGAAGAGAAAAGAAATGGATTTTATTGTATTGAAGAGGTGGTTTATTTATCAATGAACACTGCCTTTTCCTCTCCTTATTAGGAGAGTGTCCAAGGACCCTTCGAAACCTTGAATTAATACCCCGGTCCGAACCGGATAGATAATTCCTTACGGGATAACATCTGATTGAATCCCTTCTGAATGCCTGCCTCTCATGAATTCCCTCCCGGAGACTTGAGTTGATCAACGGATACTGCTCCACCTTCTCTTGAATCTTTCTTTGGTTATGAAAAAGGCCCAGGGAGATCGAACATCGAATCTTCAGGAAAGAGGTCTTTAGTCTTCAAATGCGGGGCTTGCGCGCAAATGCGTTTAAAGGACTTAGCCGATAAACTTTCGACACAAGGGTTTGACTCTTGTTGGGAGAGGGAAGCGGGTGTTCCGGCCAAGAAAGCGAGGGAATCCGCGGGAATAGGAGTCACTTGATCGGATGGAGGGGGAAGGTGAAGATCAAGGAGGCCTGGGAAGGACGTCATCGAGTCTCCGGGAAGAGGTAAGGATATTTTGGTGGAAAATGACGGGTTGCTAAAGGAATCGTTCAAGGGCAGGGAGGAAGAACGGAAAAAGCCGGCTACGGCTGAAAGAATCATATTGGGAGGAGCAGGGCCTAGTAGTAGTGGGCCAGGGCCTTTGTTTGAGGGATGGAGGGCAGGCTTAAGTCCCGGTAGGGCACAAGGGCAGCAAAGAAAAGGGAGATCAAGGCCAGGGTTCGGGCAATGCTGTGGGAGGTTCAGAGAGAGTTATCAGGCCTAAAGAAAAGGATTTCATTTAGGCCAGGGCCCTCAGGTGGAGAACCCTTTAAGTGGAATAGGAAAGAAGGTGGTCCTAGGCCCCGGGATGGCTGGAAGGGGGGCAGATCGTGGGCAAATGTTGTTCAAGGGTCAGGCAAATCCCAACTTCCGAAGAGCGCACGTCTCACTTGTAGCCTCTTTAATCAGCTTTGCGTACTCCGGGGAGCTGCAGTATTCTGGGTGAACCAATAATTGGTCTGGCAGAAGGAGCCACCAGGCCAATCAATAAGCAAGTCAGTAGAACGAATGACTGGTTTTTGCAGTAGGAGAGCATGAGAGCTTCCTTGAGCCCAAATCCTCTCGTACGTCCGCTTGGTCGTGTTACATCTCCTAGGCCCATAACTCGCTCTGGCGATCTAAGCAACGTTGCCTGGTAACCCCTGTCTGGGTTTATAGCGGAAGACAACTTATTGGGTAACTGCTTGATCCCATGTTGTATTTCAGCGGCTTCCAAGCGGAGGCTGGTTGAATCTTGATTTCCACTCTCTTTTGCAATCGCTGCTCGGTCAAAAACGGATTATGAAATAGTTCTTCCAGCTTCGAAATCGGGCTTATCCAGTGGCGCTTGTGTTGTTGTTGTAGTTGTTTCATGCCGTAGATGCCCGCTCTGATAGCTTTCGGAAAGCGCCTTTTCACATTCGGATTGAGTGGAAGTGGAGGAGTTGAGGAACTAGTACTGGTGGTCGCTTCTGGTCTGTTTTAAAAAAAAGTAGAACGAAATAAGGGTTGTTTCTTCACGGACAAGAGTTCGAATGCCCTTAGCATTGAGGTTTCTATTGTTATTTGTATTCTGGATCCTAGATTAGGACCCTATTGGGAATATAAAGTAGGGGCTTCCAGTTGTGACTGGTAAAGGATATGGGAGAATATGAGTAATGCACCGGTTGTTGAACCATGTCTCTCGGAGGATGGCTATTGTAAAATTGTTGTTTCCTCGATGAGGTAGTATGGTTTGAGCCCCTGGTGCTGAGCTCCGCAGTAGTTGTCTGAGATTTCGGTAAGAGCAGTTTCCTTTTCCTTTCTTCTAGCTGTAAACCGGACCACTCTTCCTGAAATGAGGAAGGAATGGAATCCGGTCCGACCACTACTCTACTATCTATCTTCTTTTTCTCGCCTCTCTATATGAAAAATCATTAATTAAGTAGAGAGAGAGGGGGAGGATCATGAGGAATGATTGAATCAATCTATCTGACGAGGGAAAGAGGATTGGCCACCAGATGCACACGAAAGATCCCTATCGGGTTTAAGAAATTGGGGGATACCCCCGAGACTGCCCGCCATGGAATACCGGGTTTCATCAAGGTTGTTCCACTTATACGTATGGTGGGATCAAATGGGTTTGGAGCCCATAACTAAGGACAAAGTGTTGGACTATGCATGGACATGACTGAATCTATTCTTTGTTGTGACACTGGATTTTGAGATGTATTACTTTTTGATCAAACCAGTTTATGATGGAGTTTCCTCCTCCTAATCATGATGAAATGGCATTTGTGGTTGTAGCCATCCAGTGCTCCCAAAGAAATGTGCTTACTCTGAATCCCCGGCACAAAATGCTTGATGGATCACCTAGTGCATGAACAGTCCAACTTGTGGCCTGGTCGCTTTGTCATATCGAAATGATAAGCATATTTTGGGGGTTGAAGCGGACATCTGGGAATTGTGATGATTCATTCTAAAACTTAGATGAATGTTATGGCCTTCGCACGCGACAT